GGCCCAATAATTCGCTGATCCACCATGAAATGATATAACCCCTTTTGTTTTCCCGAAATGCCATATACGAAATAATAAAGAATAAAAAAAGTCCAATTTTCTGATATATCCCCACCGCTATTTATTTTTTTAGGTGCTCCTTTTATTTGTTCCCATAAATTCTGAGCTTGCTAACGATCTAGATTCATATCAGGATCATTAAATAGAAAGTATAAAGTCTATTGAAAGGAATAAAGTAACGACAAAAAAAAAAGACTCGTTTTTTTTTTTTTCGTTGAAAAATGGATTATCAATCGATTTGGCAATAACAAAAGGATTACTAATAATTTGGGCTGCTCTCACTAAAGTGTATACCCATGTGGATATCAATATGTCATTCGCGTCTCTGTTACAACACGGCGATATTTTTCTAAATAGAAATGGTTTTGAAATAGAAATGATTTGAATGAAATCATAAGAATATGGATGCTGTACATTTTATTTCCCCGGGATTGTAGTTCAATTGGTCAGAGCACCGCCCTGTCAAGGCGGAAGCTGCGGGTTCGAGCCCCGTCAGTCCCGACGGATCCAAATCCAATAAAAAAAAAATAGATGAATATATCTTGCCATTTTCTGTTAAACTGGGTACAAATGGTAGAATTTCATGCCTAATGGTATCCTTTTTTTTCTTTTTTTTCTATTTCGTTTCGATTGTTTGTTTGGTTTATTTGTAAACCGTTTGTAAACAATGGAAGTGGAAAGCGGTTAGGTGGTTATACAAGGAAGGCGGTCGGTTATGGAAAAGACAGAATGGAAAAGAATGATAAATAAAAGTAAAGTATTATAAATAAAGTATTAAAGTAAAAAGAAAGGAATTTTTTTGATTGAATCAGGAATCAAAGTTTGTATTCGGTGTGTGGATAAAAGATCTGCCTATGTTATACTATTCAATTCTCGACGATGAATCGACTTGATAGCTCAGATATTGTTATTCATGATATTGATCCCATTCGCTATCATCGAAATGGAATTCATCCCATTGAATTTCCAAGCGAAAGGTTTATCATCTCTATGGGATTAAATCCCGAGTTATTGCGAAGTAAAAAAAAAAAAACGAAACGATGAGATTATGGAAGTAAATATTCTCGCATTTATTGCTACTGCACTGTTCATTCTAGTTCCTACTGCTTTTTTGCTTATAATATACGTAAAAACGGTCAGTCAAAGTGATTCATTTGAATGAAACTTGACTTCTTAGTTCTTATCAATGATTTAAGAAAAAAAAATTCCAATTTCACGTCTTAAATGAAATGAACGGACTAGAATCAGCAGTAGCCTATGAGATCCGATAGTATGATAGAAAGATTCCTATATGAATCTTTCTACCATACTATCTATTTTGATTATTGTAATGTAGAAAGATACAAACTGAATCGAGATCAATCTACAATATGTATCTTCATCCATGGTAATATCAATTCAATATATGTAATGTACATAGTATCTCAATTATATTTCTTTGCTTCATCTATTTGATTTTTGTTCATTCCAATCAATCTGAAATAATCGAAACGAAAGGCAACTCTTTCGATTTTCTAATTTCTGATTATTTTCAATATGAATCCCGGTATCCATTCAAAAAAGAATCAAATCAATGAAAGAAAAAAAATTGGGCATATATTACTAAAAAAAATAAAGTTAATAAAAGAAAATGAAATAAAGTAATCTTTTTTTTAGCATTCCGAAAAAGTAATTGATTGAGCGGTTGACAGATGATCCAAGGAGTTCTATTTATTATTAAATAGCGGAACTTCTTTCTTTTCTCTTTGAACAGTAAAAAGAACAATAAAACCAAATAAAACGTAAAAAGGGGTCCGGTGTTCCTCGTTCTTCCTCATTGTCCATATATAATTTGGGTAAGAACCCGTTCCGTGAAATAGAAAATTGAGAAAGACTTCGGTTGGAATAAAATTCCTATTATCCATATCCCTTTCCCTTTCAAGATACGAATAGGGGAATTCTTGAAATATTTGTTTGATTTGGATTGTGAAAGAGTATTATTCATATATATTATGAATTGGATTCTATTATATTATGAATAGAATCCAATTACTTCACTAGAATCCAAGCCAATAGAATTTCGAAATGAAGATATTTTGATTAATTCAATTTCGAAATTCTAAATCGAATTAAATTACTGAATTAAATTAAATATTTAATTCAGTAATTTAATTAACGAGAATTAATATAATTAAAAAGGCTTTGCAGAACGATCTAGAAAAAATCTCTAAAAAAAGTGATACAGTTTGATTCCCCAACTCAATTAGTAGTATCTCTAGAGTCCACTTCTTCCCCATACTACGAGTGAAAGGGAAAATGTAAAGACTACCATTAAAGCGGCCCAAGCGAGACTTACTATATCCATGTGAATTATGTCCCCTATCTCTATGAATATGAAGAAGTTTTTCCATTATTGTTTACTAATAATAGTGGAATCACAGGTGCAGAGTCAAAAAGGGAT